TTGTTTTTTTATTTGTCCACTACTTCTTATACTTATAATGTTTCGTAAAAAATAAAAAAGGTTCTGTTAAATCCGGAAAAGGAAAAAAAGACTAGGAATATTTGAAAAAAAAAAGAGGATCAAGAATCTTTACTCTTCGGCACAAGAAGGGGGTCTAGAAAATTCCCTTTCTTGTGCCGAAGGCTGGTAAGACGAAAAATACCTTTTACAAACTTGATGTCAATAAATCCGCAAGTCTAGAAATTCATTTCAGCCAATTGAACCTTCTCGAACTGTTTCTTTTTAAGAACCAAAAAGATTTGTGCCAAAATAACAGATGCCAAGAAGAATAAAAGGCCTTGGACACGTAATGGATCTTGAAGTACTATTTCCGTATCCCCCTGACCAAATCCGCCCACATTAGGATTACTCGTTAATGGTTGATCAAATTTCACGGATTCACCCTCTGAAATAAGAAGTTCTGGTCCGGGGGGGATAATATCAACCACTTGACGTCCATCTGGGTCTGTTATGGTTATTTCATATCCCCCCTTCTTTTCTTTTCGTATGATTTTGCTTACTATACCCGCTGCTGTAGCATTATAAACTGTATTGTTACTCTTGCTCCCGTCAGGATAAATCTGACCCCTTCCCCTGTTCCCGCCTACGTATATAGGATATTTTAAGAAGTGAACATCTTTCTTAGTAGCGGGGTCAGGGGAAAGAATAGGAAAGGCAATTTCACTATATTTCTGACCGGGGACAGGGCCTATCACAAGAATATTTTTTTTATTAGGGCGATAGCTCTGAAAAGACAAATTTCCTATCTTTTCCTTCATCTCGGGAGAAATACGATCGGGGGGAGCTAATTCAAAGCCTTCCGGTAAAATAAGAACAGCCCCCACATTCAAACCCCCCTTTTTACCATTAGCAAGAACTTGTTTCAGTTGCATATCATAAGGAATTCGAACAACCGCCTCAAATACAGTATCAGGAAGTACCGCTTGCGGTACCTCAATATCCACGGGCTTGTTAGCTAAATGACAATTGGCACATACAATACGCCCCGTCGCTTCCCGGGGATTTTCATAACCCTGCTGTGCAAAAATGGGATATGCATTTGAAATGGCCGTCTGAGTTATAATATATATCATGAGCGATACGGAAATAGATCGAGTAATCTGTTCCTTTATGCAAGAAAAAGTATTTATAGTTTCCATGGTTCAATCGTTGATACCAAAATTTCTACAATAGGTGGGGTAAGTCGCTAGTATAGTTCCCTATCCACGATTCTGTTAGTTACTGTAATAATAATAATAAAAATTTTACTGGTTACTGGAATAATATAGGATGAATCCCGAAGATGGGTAAAAATAAAAAGCATAAATTTTCAACGCTTTGTTTATGTACAACTACAAAGTTGCAAACCTTCGAATTGGATTAGCTTAATATGAGTGCATCTGTTATCAGTCATTCATTGAATGATAAATAACTACAAGTGACGGAGATACGCGATTTAAATAACGGAAAATCCAATATTTAAAAACTGTATCAAGAATGACTGGAAAAGTTGAAACAAGACCCGATATGATTTGATCATTCTGAACAAATCCAAAATCTTTGTAGACAGAGCCAATCAGTAATTCCCAACCGTGGGGTGAATGGAATCCGATACATAAATCGGTTAATAAAAGAATACAAAAAGCTTTGACTGTGTCGCTTAGGTTATATAGGAATTCCTGGGCCCAAGAGTTAAGAATACCAAGTTCTTCATTACCCAAAATAGAATAACCACTGAGAATAACAAAACAGATTATATTTATTGAGAAGTGAAAAATCGTATGGATACGATCTTCGTTGTGTATCTTGATTAATTGGATCGTTTCTTTTTGTATTCCTAGAGTAAGCTTGTGTAGACGTGTCTCCGAGTATTCTTCGATCATTTCGTCCAAGACGAGGAGTTCCTCTAATTCTATGAATTCTTCTAGAATACCTCTTTCTTGAATATCATTCAAAAAAATTTCGGATTGCCCGGCATTCCACCAATTAGTAACCCAAGATTCCAGACTTTTTTTAAATGAGAGAGAAAGCCACCAAGGAAAAAATACTATAGATACAAGAGAAGTGGATGCTTTCTTTTTTGCCATTTTTTCATCTGTGAATTGTTAATCAACCCACCTCATTCGTCGACTCTATGTGATCGAATCCTTCTTTCACGCATGAGTTCTATACAAGGTATGGAACCTATCAATTTATTTGTGATTTTTTGACTAGTCTTTCAATCTCGAAAGACTAGAGAAATCGACTACAAATCAATCCATTTCGAATGAAGAAATACTAAAAAAATAAAGTTTCTCGATATCTCAATTGGATAAATTCGAAACAACTCTCTCCTTTCAATGAATGACTGAAAGAAACGCTTTAAGTAATGAATATTAATCCAATTTTGAGACGAAAGAATCCACAATATCCAATAGTTCAAAAAAAAAATTCACTGATTGCCCACAGACAGGAATAGTAGAATAAAAAAATTGAGGGAAAGATATTGCAATACTCAAAGTAGCAAAACAAGCCAGAAATTGGCTAATTATCATTATTAAGAAATCTAATTGTTATTTTGTGTTGGTTATTAAGGAACACAAAAGAAAGGAGAAAATAAAACGTCGAGTGACAAAAATAAAGAATTTCGTTTTGTAGTTGTTCCGCCCGCTTTGGCCCGAATGACCCTTCTGATGAAACTTCACTTAGGTTATGTTATACTTCACTTAGGTTATGTTATAGAAAAAAAGAGGATTCTTGCATTTTTCCCTCAAAGCACCCATTTCCCATTTTTTTTTCAAAATCCTTCAATTGGTACACGCAAGAAATAGGCCAATTCAGCAGCTTTTTGTTCAATTTCTCGTGGGGTCAAATTCTCATCAGTACGAGTTAAGGGAATGGCCCCCTGGCCCCGGATGTCCATATAAAGGACACGACGGGCATAAATACCCTCTTGAACTTCTATTCTAATGGACTGAATATCTTTTATAAGGAATCGGAGGAATATGCGACGATTTTTTCCAGGAAATCCCCACCGAAAAATGCACACTATGCCTTCCTTTCTATCGAATCGATCATAACCGCTGCCTACATTCCAGGAAATTGTGCACCACAAATAGGAACTAATAAAGAGACCCGCGATTCCGTAGAAAGACATCACGATACCTTGTGGAAAAAAAATGATTTGCTGAGACGGAAAAAAAGATATCAAATTTCTACCAAGATAACTGGAAGTTCCAACCAATAAGAATCCTAATGAACCTAAAAAAAGGATAAAGGCCCAGCAGAAATTACTTATTTTTCGAGACTCCGTTATAAGTTCTATCCATATATGTTCTGATCGCCAATTCATACTTGATCCGATTGTATTTTATTGGAATTGAGAGAAACCCTCAAATTAATTTGACTTTACCTTTTTTGTTTTGTTTCCGAAGTAACTCTCATCAACTAGCACTAGTTTGATGTGAAACTTTAGGAGTAATTCATCAAATTACTTAGATCTAATCTAAACTAAACTAATAACATGCCCTTCATATGATCCCACTATACATATAGATCCGAGGACTTTTTATTTCAGCCATCTAGTGATCTTGGTCGATTTGAAAACGGCTATAATTCATTTACCCATATATTATTATTATGTATTATGATTATGTTTCTACAGGTATAAGTACAGGTATAAGAGTCCTTATGTCTTTATGTTCGGCAGAAATCACATGTTATCTCATATTTCGCTAAATATATCTCTGTTAGTTATGATGCAAGTCTAAGTTTTTGAAAAAAAAAAATAGAAGAGATGGGGTCCATCAGGTCTAAACAATCTTGTTTTCTTGAACATGAAGATATAAAGAAGCCATTGCAATTGCCGGAAATACTAGGCCTACTAAAGGCACAAAAAAAGCGGGAAGGTTCATAGAATGGGTACCTCGATTTATTGTTCGTACCTGTTATTATTATGTTATTATTATTTATAAATAATTATAAATAAAATTTATAAATAAAGATATCTTATAATAATTATAATTAAGAATTTCCATTATTATTTATTATTATTTAACTATAACTATATTTAACTATAACTATTAATTCATAATTTCATAATTCAATTCTTAGTATAGATCTAAGTATCTATATATCTATACCTAAGTGAGGATATAGAATAAAATGTAGATCTAAATAAATGAACTTATTCGTCTTTGTACAATTCGACCTTAGGTCACCAAACAAAATTCCTATTTCCTTTAATTCCGAATAAACTAACTACTCCTTTGCTACAAATAATTGAACTCAGCACTCTATTTGGTTTTGATTTTCATTTTTAGCCAAAGGAAATAAAGCGTGAAGCTTAAATAACTCAGTCAGAACACTTTTTAAAAGATTACGTGGTACGATTAGATCGAATAATCCCTTCTCGAATAAATATTCAGTCTCTTGAAAACCTTCGGGTACTATTATATTCAATGTTTGTTCAATTACTCTTTTACCCGCAAATGCAATGTAAGCATTGGGTTCGGCAATAATGATATCACCCAACATACCAAAACTAGCCGTCACCCCACCAGTAGTAGGAGATGCAAGGATTGATACATAAAACAACTTTTTATTTGATTGATAATCATATAAAGCAGACGATATCTTAGCCATTTGCATCAAGCTCACACTTCCTTCTTGCATACGCGCCCCCCCGGAAGCACACACTATAATAAGAGGTAGAAATTGATTGGTAGCATATTCAATCAAACGGGTGATTTTTTCCCCGACTACGGATCCCATACTGCCCCCCACAAACTCAAAATCCATAGCCGCAAATGCTACGGGAATGCCATTTAGTTCGCCTATGCCTGTTTGAACAGCCTCGGGTAATCCCGTCTTTGTTTGATAAGAATCAAGACGATCTTTATAAGGTTCGTCCTCTGAATGAAATTCAATGGGATCTATAGAGACCATGTCTTCGTCCATAGGAGTCCAAGTATCCGGATCAA